ACGCTTTTTACTCCAATTTTCATATTTCGTGTTCGAAAAGGTAGTTGAAACAATTCCAAGAATTTAGTATTAATTCCAAGAATTTAGTATTCAAATTAATGATGCATTAACTTAATTCGATTCATTCAACCCTTTGTATTGAATAGTTACAAAAGTTTCTTTCAAATTTTGAAAATAAAAAAATATTTCATTTTTAGCGTATTGAATATTAAAGATTATAATGATAAAGTAAAAGCGGGTAGCGGGAATCGAACCCGCATCGTTAGCTTGGAAGGCTAGGGGTTATAGTCGACGTTGATTCATCATTTTTAACGTCTCTAATTCAAAACTGAACGTGAAACTTTGGTTTCATTCAGCTCCTTTATGGAAGATGTATAAATTCCCATATTTAGACATGAACGAAATAAAAAATCTGACCCATAACGTCTATGTCAGCTTTTATGTCTGAATATATTTAGAACAACTCGCTTTCTAGACGATCCCTATAGAAAGATATTCTAACAATCTTTCTAGTTACTTCGTTCTAAAATTCTATTTGAAAGATCTTTAGGAAAAGCATTTTGTTTCCACCGAGCTAAAACAATTTATCGATCGATGCCTTTAGTAAACCAAAGACATTGTTTAATAGCTGTTTTGCTTCAATTTTCCCTATCGAAATGAAAAGTTGAAGATTTAGTTACGATTAGAAATAAACTTTTTATCTTTATCCATAGATCCTTTACTTATACTCATTCAATTGGAAGTATTGATCCAATAAAAAAAATTATGTTTCGTAATTTCATAATCCAACTTTTCAATTTAAAATTGATTCTTGGATACAAATCACGAGAATGTATATTCTTCCTCGAATTTTTCATTGAGAGGTAAAGGATTCAATCCTTTTAAGAACTAAAGTTTTTGCTCGGAATAAATAAAATATTAATCAAACCGAAAGACCCTTTAACTATATAAAGGGTTATAGAACGAATCACACTTTTACCACTAAACTATACCCGCTACAATAAGATTATTGTATAGAAATGCGCCTTTTGTCGACCCTAATCAAAAAACAAAAGATCAGAAAAGAATCAGGAAAACTAGAGTGTTTACCCTTTTGTATCAGAGGACCTAATGAGATTCGGAAAGGGGATTTTTTTCTTTTAATAACTAAATAACAAGTGCTTTTTCGTCCGGGGTTTTTGTCTTGAACTTAAGCCATAACACAAAAGTATATTCGGGCAAGAAACGCAAGTTCCCTTTTTTCTTATTTAAACCGCAATAAAAAGAAAAAGACTAACTAAGATAAGAAAGAAATGGCACTTTAGATTCTATACCATTTGATGGTATATCATAATCATAGAATTTGATTTCTTTATTTTTTAAAATTTGAAAAATCTTTTTATTTAGAATTTGTTGAAACAAAAGGCCGGGCCCGGCTAAGTACTGACCAGGCCGGGCCGTGGAACTAAACAGTCCCTTCGGACAAAATCACGAAATAAAAAAATAAGAGTATATACTATGACAGGCATTTTCAAGCCTTATTTTTTATAATGTAACATAGTATTATCCCCTTTCAATTGGGGGGAGAGATGGCTGAGTGGACTAAAGCGTCGGATTGCTAATCCGTTGTACGAGTTTTTCGTACCGAGGGTTCGAATCCCTCTCTTTCCGTTTTCGTTGATGGCTTGTTATTTTCTTTCGAACTTATCGCAAGCTCTTTTTTTTTACTAGTTCAAAATTAATAATTAAACAAGTGGAATAGATAAAATCTTACTAATAAAAGTTTTACAGTTTTAAAGCAAAGCAAATAAACCCTTATTTTTTAGTCTTCACGTCCGGGATTACGTCCTGGATCATTAGACAGGAATCCGAAGATAAAGAGAGAAACAAAGAATATCACTACCGTGTAAACAAATAGTTTGAGGGTAAGCATTACACAATCTCCAAGATTTTTTTAGGAAAAAAGAGAATAGATTCTCTACTTTATATACCACATAATATACCACATACTCGATTTTTTTTTTACAACAAATAAAGTGGGGTGATCCGAATTTGTCGCGGTTGTACAATAATTTCAATATTTGAATTGAGAGTGTAAGACTTATCTGATCTTATCAATGCGAAGGATTTTTTTTTCGAATAAATCATGGATTTGTCTGGGATTTTATTAAAAATATCATCGAAAACTTACAGCAGCTTGCCAAACAAAGGCTAAGAGAAAAAAGAACAGGGGTATTACTGGCATAATATCTACAATTGGATTCAAAAAAGCGTAAGCTTCGGGCAATTTGGCGACGAAAAAACTACTGGAATAAAGAACAGAATTAAGGTATATACAGATCAAACTAAAAATATTAAGCATAACAAACATTCTTTTTTTTGGGGGGGGGGGTAATTGTATTTATTTTGATTGAGTTGTTAATAAATTTAATTGAGTTTATTCTAGATATGTTATTATTGATATAAGAAAAAAAATGAATAAAAATAAAAAATTAAGTAAAGACCAAAAAACTTTCTTTTATTTGAACTCACCCAATCAAAAATCAATCCTTCTATATCTCAAATAAAAAGAGAATAGAATAAATCATACTTTCGTACAATATCTTAATTGAATTATATGTAATGATCAATAAATTCAGTTTAATTCTATGTCTACATGTCTAGTTTATATGTATAAAAATTCTAGTAATCCATTTTATTTTATAAATAAAAGATATTTTAACAGAAGTTGACGAATAACCCGTACTATTATTAGTGTTTAATATTAGTGTTTATTTATTAGTATCCAATAGAAATAAATGGGGCGTGGCCAAGTGGTAAGGCAACGGGTTTTGGTCCCGCTATTCGGAGGTTCGAATCCTTCCGTCCCAGAGCATACCCTGTATATCCTGTATATAATATACTAATATATCTATATTATATAATTATTATATAATTATTTTTTTTCTATATCATATAAAAATATATATAAAATAGAAAAGATTGCCTTTTACAACAGCCTTCTGGATTAAGAATTAATATTAAGAGTAGGGTATTGGGATAGAATTTGATTATTAGTTTTTGTGCAGGGAGTTCACAACTTTAATTGAGTTCAAATAAACGCATCTGAATATGAAATAAGAAATTGAATTCATTTGTGAGTCGTTAAGTTAAATAGTAATGATTTCACAGTATAAATAGGAAAAAAATAACAACATAAAATTTCAATCTTCTCTTCCATCAGTGTTTTTTTATCTCTCTTTTTTTTTTTAATCCGGGATTGTTTAATCCAATATTTTTTTCCTCTCTCTTACTGATGATAAAATGATAATATGAGAAAATGATAATAAAAAAACGAAAAGTCCTTGCCGGAAAACTTTTTGCTTTTCAAAATGCAAATAATTATATAGGATGGGAGATTTTTCAATCAATTAAATCTTTGTAACGAACCCCTAGGAGTTCTTGGTACTTGAAGAAGTGTGAAATTGTTGAATTTATTCTATCTATCACTATTATCTTACTTGAAGATACAGATTCAAAATAACTTGTTTCTTCGTTTATATTTAATTTATTTATTATATTTAATTTATTTATTCGTGTTATATTAGTTATAATTTAGTTAACTAATTTAATTTGATTTTTACAATAATAGAAAACGAATTTAAACTTTACAATGATTAAGAAAATAGAATTTTCAATATTAAATTCTATTAATCTCTATTAATCTAAAAAAATAGGGTTAAATTCATTTATTCTTGCTGATACTCTCTGTTTTTCATATAGAAAAAAAGGTATAGATTACTATAGTACCAACCGAACCAATGATTATTCACGATTCCATAATTGAATCAATTACATAATTACATATGGGTTCCAAACTGAAGGAATGTTATGGTAAAACTTCGTTTAAAACGATGTGGTAGAAAGCAACGTGCGACTTGAAGGACATGATCCGCTGTGGAGTCTTACATCCACCATTTTTATATATATTATATAGGAATGATATATAGGAATGAAAGTGCTCTTGACTCGACATCATTTGTTCTATTCTGTTGTAACCCACCTCCCTTCTTTGTAGGGGGGATGATATAATATAGTATAGGATGGAGCTCGAGTAGAAAGTATTTTTTTCAGGGGCAAGAATCTAGGGTTAGTATCAATCAACAAATTGGAACAACTTCGTAAGTATATTTTCGATACATAAACTTAAAGGGGCCTATTCGAGAAAATTTCCAATTCCAAAGGAAGGTTTGTTCAAATTGGTAAAACGTTTTCGATCAAATCAAAAGGAAAGTGTATTACGCAGGAATCCAACATTTGTATGATTCTTTAACAGAAGGAAATCGCAAAAAATGGTATGTTGCTGCCATTTTGAAAGGATTTAAAGATCACCGAAGTAATGTCTAAACCTAAAGATTCAAGGCAAAGATTCTGGAACAAGGAAATACCGTTTTCAATTGTCTTAACAACTAGATCAGACTGAAGAATCAAAATGTCTTCTAACGAAGACAATTAAAGGGTTAGAGACCGCTCAATAGATGAAATATCTAAAAGGTTGTTCTTTTGAGTTATTTCAGAGTTAGACAACTTGAGTTATGAGGGTGCAAATACGATTAATTTTCTTTTTGTTGGGGTAAGAATAAGAAAAAAGTACTAAAATAAATAGTCTAATTAATTTGATAATTTTATGGATATATTTGATATTGTAATTTTATACATAGACATAATTTCGAATTTTCTTGAGCCGTACGAGGGGAAAACCTCTTATACGTTTCTAGGGGGGGGTATTGTTCATCTATCCCAATGAGCCATTTATCGAATAGTTGCAATTGATGTTCGAGCCCGACGAGAGGGAAGAGATCTGCGAAAAGTGGGTTTTTATGATCCGATAAAGAATCAAATTTATTTAAATGTTCCTGCTATTCTACACTTCCTTGAAAAAGGCGCTCAACCTACGGGAACTGTTCATGATATTTCAAAAAGGGCGGGAGTTTTTACGGAACTTCACCTTAATCAACAAACAAAATTCAATTAATGAAATAAAATTGAAATATAAAAAAACAAAGGACTAACCCGGTTTATTTTAGTTATTGAATAAACCTCGTTTTTTCTACTTCCTCGCCGTCTTCCTTAATTAAATCTTCCATTTATATTAGATATAGTGCCAATCCAACACAAGTCTTTCGGTTTTTTATATTTGAATTTTATTAATTTGAATTGATTGAAATCGGAATTATTATTGTTAGTTCGATTTCGAATTTGTTTTATCTTTTGTATGCTTATGTATGCTTATGCTTTTATCAATATTGACAACAGTCTATCAAATAAATATAATCCGATCGTGGATAAATGTTTTACCCCTGCTCCATAGATTTGATTTCATTCAAATAAAAATTTCTTAGATTTTCTGCCATATAAGAAGTCTTTTGTGATTAAGATTTAAATTAATCAAATTCGATATCCACTAATTTATATACTAATTAATGGATAATATAAGAGAATAGAGACAGGAGGCGGTCTATAAATATTTGAAAATCTTTGACTTTATCTTTATTTTATCTTTATATTTGATAATTATTTGTATTTTTTTCGGATTTTTTCATTTTTATTATGTTCATAGCGAGTTAGAGTTTTTTTCATTGTTTTTTTGTGCCTTCAATTTCGTTATTTATTCGGATTCTGATTGTATCTACACATTCTAATTTGTTTATTTGGGTTGCTAACTCAACGGTAGAGTACTCGGCTTTTAAGTGCGACTAGCATCTTTTACACATTTGTATGAAGAAAAAGATTCGTCCATACCATTGGTAGAGTTTGTAAGACCACGACTGATCCTGAAAGGAATGAATGGAAAAAGCAGCATGTCGTAGTAATGGATAATTATGAGAATATTTCATTCTTACTCAATCTAACTAGGTCCAAAATATTATTTAAATTGTTTAAATTCAATAAAAAAAATAATTTTTTTTTGGGGGGGGTCGAGTGAATAAATGGGTAGAGCCTTACTAGAGGGTCCAATTCTAGGGAAATAAAAAGTAACGAGCTTCTATTCTTAATTTTTGAATGATTACCCCATCTAATTAGACGTTAAAAATATATTAGTGCCTAATGCGGGAAAGCTTTTCCGATGAGTGGATTAGAAATTTCTTATGAGCCCTAACTATTAGCTATTCCCTTTTATGGGGGAGAGATAAATGTGTATGTATAAAGAAGGTAGTATATTGATAAAGAATTTTTTTTTTTCAAAATCAAAAGAGCGATCGGATTGATAAAATAAAGGGCTTCTACTTATCTTGGTATCCTATAAATGAACAAAAAAAATCGATTATATGGAAAGGGAGGTTCTAGAGAGTCCGTTGATGGGTTTGACTTGTTTCCGAGGTATCTAGTTTTTTCTTAGTGTAAATACCTTGTTTTAACTGTATCGTACTATGTATCATTTGATAACCCAATAAATCATTTATTTCTTTTTTGATTCAAATTGAATTTTAAATGGAAGAATTTCAAGGATATTTCGAATTATATAGATCTCCGCAATACGACTTCCTATACCCACTTATCTTTCGGGAGTATATTTATGCCCTTGCTCATGATCGTAGTTTAAATGGATCCGTTTTATTTGATAATGTAGGTTATGACAAGAAATCTAGTTTACTAATTATAAAACGTTTAATTAGTCGAATGTATCAACAGAATCATTTTCTTATTTCTGTTAATGATTCGAATCAAAATAAACTTTTGGGGTACAACAAAAATTTGTATTCTCAAATGATATCGGAAGGATTTGCAGTCATTGTGGAAATTCCGTTTTCCCTACGATTAGCATCTTCCTTAGAGGAGACAGAAATTATAAAATCTTATAATTTACGATCAATTCATTCAATATTTCCTTTTTTAGAGGACAAATTTCCACATTCAAATTATGCATTAGATGTACTAATACCCTACCCCATTCATCTGGAAATTTTGGTTCAAACCCTTCGCTACTCCGTGAAAGATCCCTCTTCTTTGCATTTATTACGGCTCTTTCTTCACGAGTATTATAGTTGGAATACTCTTATTACTTCCCCCCAATACACTTTTGCAAAAAGTAATCAAAGATTATTCTTGCTCCTATATAATTCTTATGTATATGAATATGAATCCATTTTACTTTTTCTCCGTAACCAATCTAATCATTTACGATTAACCTCTTCTGGAATCTTTTTTGAGCGAATACGTTTTTATGAAAAAATAAATTATCCTGTCGAAGAAGTTTTTTTTCCGGCTACCTTATGGTTCTTCAAGGATCCTTTGATACAGTATGTTAGCTATCAAGGAAAATCGATTCTGGCATCAAAAGATACTCCTCTTCTGATGAATAAGTGGAAATATTATCTTGCCAATTTTTGGCAATGTCATTTTTATGTATGGTCTCAACCAGGAAGAATCCACCTAAACCAATTATACAAGCATTCCTTTGATTTTTTGGGTTATCTTTCAAACATACGGCCCAATATTTCAGTGGTACGGAGTCAATTGCTAGAAAATTCATTTTTAATG